GGGGAATCTAATGAAATTTTTAGTTGCGGAAAGGTCGGAAGATACTTTGTATACATACTCATGAAAGTCTTTGAGTACTCCAGGATTCATTCAATATTAATTAGATTGAATGGATAATTGGCTTTGACTTATTTATATATGTATTTATTTATTTGTATTTATTTGAATATATAAAGAATATATAAATATTTTTAAATCTTTTACTTATATTGAACTTAGATTTATTTATAATATAAATTGAAAAATAGAAATTATGAATAAAGTACAAAAAGAAATTTTTACTTTAATCTCTAATCAAGAACGTAATAGGACGTCTTCGATTGTTTCATAGAGCCAATAGGAGACGTAGATCAAATGGGAAAAATGGGAAAGAAAAAAATAGGGGTATGCCCTAGATAGTGATCTATCTTGATTCTATATTTTTATACTTTTTACTTAATAAAATGAAGGGCACCAAAAGAAAGAATAGGTTTTATTATTACTACATGTTAGTAACATTCCTTTGATACTTCAAAGGCTAAGGCTGTCTCCGCGTATTTTGCTGGTGCTTAATGTTTTCCGATTATACAAGAAATCTTATAATTATAAGAACGTGTTATAATTGGATTTATTGGATTGTTTCATCAACAGTGTTGGGTTAGAACCCCCCGTTGACTCTCCGCCAATGATTTTTTTATTATTAGTGAACAGTAATTGAATAATTCCTTCATATTCATAGAGATAGAGGACATAATTCACATGGATATAGTAAGTCTCGCTTGGGCTGCTGTAATGGTAGTCTTTACATTTTCCCTTTCACTTGTAGTATGGGGCAGAAGTGGACTCTAGAAGTACTACTAATTGAATTTAGGAATCAAACTGTATCAATTTTTTTATAGATCTTTCTGCAAAGCCTTTTTTTTTATTTGAATTTCACTGTTTGTATTTCGAAAGGAATACAAATGGTAGGGAATTGATTCCAACCGTATTCTTCATAACTTTTCTATTTCGATGAACCGACTCTTACCAAAGTTATATATGGGAAATGGGGAAGAACGGAACCTTTTTTTGTTTTTCCCTTTACTGTTCAAAGAAAAAAGAAATCTGTTATTACATGGATACCCTTATGGGAAACAACATAGTGTGGGAAACAACATAGTGGTTGTCCAACGAGATACTACAACTACACATAATAAAACATTGTCTTGGGCGAGTCACATATTGCGCACTTACCGCTTGTTTTATTATGTGGTTTATTATTGTATAAATTTTATTTAGGCTGTGCTTGCTTTATTGAACTCATTTCATATCATGGTTCAAACGTTAAAATCGGTGAGGTTTACTAATCCTTTTCGAAATCCGAAGAAGTTCCCACGGAACCCCCCGGATCCTATGTCAACTGCTCAATCAATTACTTCTTTGTCGGAATGCTAACAAAAAGATTACTTGCTTTTATTTTACCCATACCCTTTTCTCCTTCATTGATTTTATTCTTTCTTTCAATGGATATCGGGATTCATATTAAAAATAATCCGAAATACAGGAATTAGAATCGTAAGAATAAGAGCTGTCTTTCGATTATTTCAGATTATTAATTGGAATCAACACAAATCAAATAGAACTAGATGAAGAAATAGAATTGGGACACGACACTATGTAATTATATAGATGGAATTGATAGCTATATATATGAAGATAATAATGTAGATTAATATATATTAAATTAACCTGTATCTTCAGACAGTAAACTTTATACAGTACAATAACAATACTAGATAGTATGGTAGAAAGATTCATATTTTTCTTTCTACCATACTATCGTCTCTCATAGAACACTGCTGATTCTATTTCGCTCATTTCATTCATTTAAGACGCGAAATTGGAATCTTTTTCGTTTTATTTCTTTTCTTCAATCATTGATAAGAACTAAAAAGTCAAGTTTAATTCAAATTAATCGCTCTGACTTACTGTTTTTACGTATATTATAAGTAAAAAAGCAGTAGGAACTAGAATGAACAGTGCAGTAGCAATAAATGCAAGAATATTTACTTCCATAATTTCATCGTTTCATTTTTCTTTAATTGGCAATAACTCGGGATTTAATCCCATAGAGATGATAAATCTTTCGTCTGTAAATTCAATGGGATGAATTACGTCTCGATGTAATCGAATCGATCAATATCATGAATAACAATATCTGGGCTATCAAATCGATTCATCGTCAAGAATTGAATAGTATAACATAGGAAGATCTTTTATCCATACCGAATTCAAAGGTTGATTCCTGATCCAATCAAAAATTCCTTTAAATTAATTTCTCTTTTTATTTATCATTCTTTTCTATAACTTACCGCCTTCCTTGTACAATCATCTGATCCTTGTACAACCATCTGATGAAGTATCATCTAACCGCCTTTACACTTACCTTACCATTGATTTTAACCAAACCCAAACAAACAATCGAATCGAAATGAAAAAAAAAATAAGAGGGATCCCGCTGGTAATGCAATTCTGCTATTTGTACTCCCTTTCACAGAAAAATGGAGAGACGAATTGATGTATTTTTTTATTGGATTTGGATCCGTCGGGACTGACGGGGCTCGAACCCGCAGCTTCCGCCTTGACAGGGCGGTGCTCTGACCAATTGAACTACAATCCCAGGGAAATAACATAATAAAATAAAGTGTACAGTATACCTATTCTTAATGATTTCATTCAAACCCTTTCGACTTAGATTTTCGATTAGAATTGCCATGTTGGAATAGAGAAGTGAGTGATATATTGATATCCATATGGATATGCACCTTAGCGAAAGCGGCATGGATTACTAATAATCTTTTCGTTATTGCCAAATCAATTGGATAATCAATCTTTCAATGAAAAAGTTCTTTTTTCTTTATTTTACTCTTGTCCTTAGCCTTTACACTTACCGATCCAGATATGAATCTAGATCATTAGAAAAATCATAATTTGTTAAAAAAAAAAAAATAAATTCAATTTAAATAGAGTAAATAAATAGTGGCAGAGATATATCAAAAAATTTGACTTTTTTTTTTTTACTATTGGGATCGAGCATTTCGGGAAACCAACAAATGGGTTATATCGTTTCATGGCAGATCGGCGAATTATTGGGCCGAGCTGGATTTGAACCAGCGTAGACATATTGCCAACGAATTTACAGTCCGTCCCCATTAACCGCTCGGGCATCGACCCAGGAAGAATCAATTTCAGGCTTATTGATAATCCACGATCAACTTCCTTTCGCAGTACCCTACCCCCAGGGGAAGTCGAATCCCCGCTGCCTCCTTGAAAGAGAGATGTCCTGAACCACTAGACGATGGGGGCATACTTGCCCGACCGCCATCATACTATGCTCATAGTATGAATAGTTTTTTGAAATTGTCAATATAATAGAATGGGAATGGTATGACTCAATACAAAGGATAGTACTTTTCGGTGAGTAATTTGTCTACCAGAAAGGGGGATTAAACTCCATTCTTCCGCTTTCATTTATTGATTCACTCATTGTTAAGATTAGGCGGGCATATTTCTACCTCACACTAAGACAGGAAATTCAAAAAAAAAACGATAAATTTGAAAATAGGGGAAGAGGGATCAATAAGTTATTGAATTTTTTTCTCTAATTTTTTTTGGTTCAGAGGACAGGCCGAATCTCTTTATCAACGATTGCCTTCGATAAACTATTTCGAATCTATGTTGAATTGGTAGGTACATGTATTAATCAAATGAATTTCGTTATAATGGAAAATAATGGAAATTAGGGTGGGTCGGTCTGGAAACAATGCATTACATTAATATTTATCAAATACAATATCAATAAACCTTTTTTTTACCTATACTTACTAGGTCAATCAAATTGAGCGTTCCTGAATGAACCACTATGCGTTTAAGATATATCTATTACATAGATTATAACGTATAAATGCATAAGATATGTCTATAGACATATAACATATAATAAGTATATACACTAAACTCATAGTAACTAGCGGTCAGGAATTGACGTAAACGGGCCCCTTTAACTCAGTGGTAGAGTAACGCCATGGTAAGGCGTAAGTCATCGGTTCAAATCCGATAAGGGGCTTTGGTTTTTTCATAAAACTCCAGCGGTAGTATTCCTATTTATAGAGATATTGTTGTCATTTGTAATAAAAAAGTAACAAACCATAAAATGGAATATAATTTGAATATTGAAATTTTATTAAATACTAATGAAGTGAAGTATAGTAATTATAGTTATAAAGTTGAACATTTGTTATCATGTTTATTATATTGTTATAAATATTATAATGATAAGTTTATAATGAATAATTCTAAGTTGTCTACTTGAATCTCCAAATATTCCTATTACTTTGTTCTATTATTCCAATCAAATCAATTAAATTAGAAATAAACAAAAGAAAAAGTAAGTGGACCTAACCCATTGAATCATAACTATATCCACTATTCTGATATTAAAACTCGATAGAGATAAAATTGGAAGAGTGGATCTTTTTTTTTTTCATTTTCATATTTCTTTGGATTACGCGGGAATCTGTCGATATTTCCGATTAAATCTTCTTGTTTCTCGATGTTATATAGCAATGCTATTCCCTTACTTTACAGCGAAAGATTTATTCCAAGCACAACATAAGAATAAGAGGCGTTTAAAATATCTTTCTTTGATTCCAGCACACAAGACAAAATCACTTTCTATTTTATCATATGTATGTTTTATAATTTATAATGTATATTATATATTTTATATATTTAGATAGATATCTATCAGATCGTGGTTTCATGTAACAAATATTTATGGATACATATGATATTTTTGTTCCGATAATGGAATGTAAAATGGATGCAAGAAAGAGACTTTGATTTATAGTCTCCTGTTATTAAATTCAATACACTATTAATTTATAATTTAATTAAATATATAAATAAATGAAATATAAATAATACTAAATAAATAATACTAAATAATAGAATAAAATAAATAGAATAGGAAATTCATTAAA